ACAACCTCGGATCGTTGGCGAGGAACATTATGAAACTGCGCAAAGGGTTAAGCAAACTTCACAACGTTACAAAGAACTTCAGGACATTATAGCTATCCTTGGGTTGGACGAATTATCCGAAGAAGATCGTTTAACTGTAGCAAGAGCACGCAAGATTGAGCGTTTCTTATCACAACCCTTCTTTGTTGCAGAAGTCTTTACTGGTTCTCCAGGGAAATATGTTGGTCTCGCAGAAACAATTCGGGGGTTTCAATTCATCCTTTCCGGAGAATTAGACGGTCTTCCCGAGCAGGCCTTTTATTTGGTGGGTAACATCGATGAAGCTACCGCGAAAGCTATGAACTTAGAAGAGGAGAGCAAATTGAAGAAATGACCTTAAATCTTTGTGTACTGACTCCTAATCGAATTATTTGGGATTCCGAAGTTAAAGAGATTATTTTATCTACTAATAGTGGACAAATTGGGGTATTACCAAACCATGCCCCCATTGCCACGGCTGTAGATATAGGTCTTTTGAGAATACGGCTAAACGACCGATGGTTAACGGTGGCTCTTATGGGCGGTTTCGCTAGAATAAGTAATAATGAGATCACCATTTTAGGAAATGGTGCGGAAATTAGTACTGACATTGATCCACAAGAAGCTCAACAAACTCTTGAAATAGCTGAAGCTAACTTGAGTAGAGCTGAGGGTAAGAGACAAGCAATTGAGGCAAATCTAGCTCTCAGACGAGCTAGGACACGAGTAGAAGCTGTCAAAGTTATTTCCTATTAGTAGTCAATACATTCAATCAAAAGAAAAAGAGTTCTTTATTATACACTACACACTACATCTTGATTCCACAAATTGAACACAATGAAGTCTAATTTGATTAATCTGATGATAGAACGAAAAAAAGAGGATGGGTAGAAAAACTTATTAGATACCATGGAATCCGGTATCTAATAAGCTCTACCTACTATTGGATTTGAACCAATGACTCCCGCCGTATGAAAGCAATACTCTAACCACTGGGTTAAGTAGGTCATTTATCACCACAAAAAGGGTCTCCATCACTTCGATGGATTATAGGTAAAATATGTTTTCTAAGCAATATCAATCTTTTACCAGTAAACATAAACGGATCAGAGAGTTATCATGTGGGATTATGGGATACCCTTCTTGACAAGAAATTGTCTCTATGTTAAAATGGTTATGACAAGGGCTATAGCTCAGTTAGGTAGAGCACCTCGTTTACACGTGCGCCAATGTTTTTCAAGGGAGCCCATTATGCAATGACCATAATTGATCTTTTTGAGAAGTCGATGTCTTACTCCGTAGATTCGAGAGAACAAGAGAAAAATAGCTTGACAAATTTGGTTTGATCCGGTTCAGGTGCGAATTCCGGTGTCAAATCAAATAGAACCTGCCATTGTAAGGTAAATGCCCAGTCCATTCAATGCCAGGCATAATGAGTATAAGGATCTCAAAAGAACCTCTTTTCGTCCTATGAGCTTTGAGGTGTATGAAGTCTCATATTTTACTCTTGCAGCGGAGCGATAGAGACTGCATTTCACTTAGGTTGATCTAGGCCGAAGGCAGACCTAAATAAAGGTCACCCTTCTTTGAAACACTTTGGTATTGCTCCTAGATCAGTATACAAATAATGAATCAGAGCACATGGAACCATCTCATTATCTTCCTCTAAAGAAAAAATATGGTGGACTAACTGATCTTTACATCAGTTGATGAAAGAGCCCAATGCAACAAAATGCATGTTGGGTCTTTGAAACAGTTCAAATCATTTCGATAATAATAAGTTTTCTCTGTTTTACCGAGAAGGTCTACGGTTCGAGTCCGTATAGCCCTAATACATTCCATTTTTGTTTTGTTTTGTATAGAAATTTGAGTAGTAGTAGGAACAAGAAAATAAACAAAATAATTCATTCCAACGGACCCAATTGGTATTTGTCAAATCTCGGATCAAATACCCATCTCTCTTCATCCACTTTCATGAATGAATTACATATGATATATGATATTTTTCCTCTTTTCCTGTCCATGATCAAAGAGTTAACACTTTTTTTTTTGCTTTGGTATACCCAATCCCAATCAATTTATGAAATCAAAATCATGAAAGAATCCTGTCTCAAGACTTCAACCTGATCCAACTCAATCCTAAGTCGTATGGATCTAGGACCTATTCTTTTATTGATTTTAAGTATTTGTAGAAGTCCTCTGACTAATCATTTTTTGGCGGAACAACAAACCTAAGAGATTCTTTCGATTTGTTTAAAAGATAATGTAGGGCTAATTCATTATCCCTAAATCCATCAATGTTCCTTCTTCTAAATTCTAATTCTAAGAGTTGAGTGGGTTTAGGAATCTTGTCTGTCGAATTGTTCGATAATGTGTGATTCTTTCTATTAGACTTTGAACTATTAGAAGGATCTTCTATTATTAGGAGTCTCTTATGTTATGTCGATCATTCACGATTCTGTCGAATCTACCACTTTGTATT